TATTAAAATTAAATATTTATTTAAAATGAAATACGATATTAAAAAAAACAAGAAAATAATAGGAAACTGGAAATGAAAATTTCTTTCCCGCATACATTTTCTATTCCATTGGTGGAACAAAGATGTGGGATACATGGATATAGAAATAGTTGGTACATGAAGCCACGATTCTATGAATATAGCTAAATCTTATTTTATCGAATAAGATATGAATTCCGTTTTGGAATCAAACAAAGAAAAATATTTAAAATGGATATTTGGAATAAAAGTTTCCTTCTCTATGAATGAAGAGAATAGTCAATTTATTCCTATATATTCTATGGAATAGCGAGGAACACAAAAATTTAATCGGAAAGAAATATCGACAAATTTATGCAGAGTCTAAAGAAAAAAACAGTAAACTGTTCCAACTTTATTTCTATCAAATTTAAATATCAGAATAGCATATATAGTCATCATTCAATAAGTCAGGTCCACTTACTTTTTCATTTGTTGATTTTGAATCTTTTCATTACAACAAATTTTATTCAAATAATAGAAATATAGGAATATTTGGTGACTTATCTTATAATTATTCATTATAATGAATAAAAGTTCAACTTTCTAACTACAGTTATAATTAAAGTTAGTTCTAATTAAAGTTATAATTAACTACAGTTATAATATACTATATCTTATTATTACAGTTGTTTACTTTAAATTATATTAATATATTAATTAATACATTATATTACTTTAAATTACATTACTATATTTTAGTAATTTCAACAAACAATATCTCTATTCTTCATCAATTCAAATAGAAATATAATGTTCTTTTATGAAAAAACGAAACTAAAAAGAAAGCCCCTTATCGGATTTGAACCGATGACTTACGCCTTACCATGGCGTTACTCTACCACTGAGTTAAAAGGGCCTTTTTAGTCAATTCTTGACATAGTCACTATTTATATACAGTGAAAATGTATCTATGTACATACATTACGACGGAAAGATCCTTTTGAATCTAATTTATAATTAGAATTATTAGATTCTATTGACAATTTCCAAAAACTGTTCATACTATGAACATAGGCAGTTGGGCATGTATGCCCCCATCGTCTAGTGGTTCAGGACATCTCTCTTTCAAGGAGGCAGCGGGGATTCGACTTCCCCTGGGGGTAGGGTACTACAAAAGGAAGTGAAGTTGATCATGAATTATCAATAAGCCTAAAATGGATTCTTCCTGGGTCGATGCCCGAGCGGTTAATGGGGACGGACTGTAAATTCGTTGGCAATATGTCTACGCTGGTTCAAATCCAGCTCGGCCCAATAATTCGCTCATCCCCTATGAGATGAAGATATTTGTCCTCTAGAAATGGCTGATACGCGTAATAAACAAGTCCAAATTTCTGCTATATTATATACTCTCTTATATATTTTCTTTTTTTATTTGTTTGCTCGATTGATTATTTCCGGGAAATTTTGATCATGATCTAGATTTATATCTAGATCTTAATCTTATTATTAAGATTAGTATTTAAGTATAAATACTTAATAATAATAATAAGGAAGAAGACTCCTTTTCTTTATTGAAAGATTCATTTTCAATCGATTTGAAATAAGGAAAAATTACTAGTAATTCGTATGGTTTTCACTAAAGTGCATAGCATATTTATGTGGATAGCAAAATATTCCTTTCGTCTCTGCTCCAACACGAAAATTTTCATTGGAAATGTTTTGAATCAAATCATAAAAAAAAAAAATGGATACTCTATACCTAAGTTTTCGGGGATTGTAGTTCAATTGGTCAGAGCACCGCCCTGTCAAGGCGGAAGCTGCGGGTTCGAGCCCCGTCAGTCCCGACAGATCCAATAATCAATAAATAAAATATATCAATTCAACGTTCCACGTTCCACGTTCTGGGAAATGGAAGACAATAAATAGAATTTAACTTTACAATAACAATAAGGATTCTGATTTCTTTTTTTTTTTCTTTTATTTCTCATCAAAAAACCTGCAAATTTTCATTACTTCAGCCAGGACTGATTACTGGGAGAGATATGCGGATTAGTACTAGTATATAGATATATAGAATTTATATATATAATTTTTTATTGATAAGATCTTATTAGGGATTCCAAGTTTCGAATTATAAGTTCAAGATATACCATATTGAATTGATGGGGTCTGGTTTTTCAATTTATTGCGTCTATCTAATGGAATAGAGTCTCATATCCTTTTCGGGAGTACATACACATATAGAATTCGTTTCTTGTACAATAAACAATTTTTTTTTATTATTAGATAGAGTTATCTTGAAAAAAATACTTTTCAGATTAATCCTATCTTTCCTTACTATCTCCGATTTTCCACTATCTCAATCATTAAGACTAACTAATTTCAATTTGAAACATTCTATCCTATCTCATTCAAATTACCTCATTCAAATTACACGTTGAACTTTTCATATATGTGCACTAGTACTAACCTAAGAAAAGACGGGAAGATATTAATAAAAGAAAGATCAAAGAAAGTAGGTTTTTGGTATTTTGTAACCAATAGAAGTGGAAAAGTGATCAGATGAAACTTCATCAGATGATTGATTATACAAGGAAGACAGTAGTTTATGAAAAAAAAAAAAGAATGATAAATAAGGAATTCTTGATTCGATAAGGAATTCTTTTTTTTGGATTCAATATGGATAAAAGATCTTCCGATGTTATACTATTCAATTCGCGACGGCGAATTGATATGATAGCTCAGATATTGTTATTCATGATATTAATCCGATTACATATCATTAAGATGGAATTCATCCCATTGAATTTACGGGCGAAATTCTTATCACCTCTATGGGATTAAATCCCGAGTTATTGCGAAGTAAAAAAAAACGATGAGATTATGGAAGTAAATATTCTCGCATTTATTGCTACTGCACTCTTCATTCTAGTTCCTACAGCTTTTTTACTTATTATCTATGTAAAAACGGTCAGTCAAAATGATTAATTTGAATGAGACTTGACTTCTTTGATTAAAAAATTTGATTAAAAAAATCGAAAGTCCAATTTCATTTCTTAAATGAGAGGAGCAGGCTAGAATTAGCAATATTCGATGAAATCTTATAGTATGGTAGAAAGAAATCTATATTTCTTTCTACCATACTATCTATTAGTTTAGTATGGTGTTTTTTTTTTTTGCTTTTTTTTTGTAGTGTAGAAAGTTGTACTATAATTAGAATTATATTTCATTTTTCGAATTCTATTTCATTTTTAAAGTAAAGATACCGACTCAATTTAATATAGATCAATCTAGAATATGTATCTTCCGATATGTTAGCCATATAGTGATCCCAATTCGATTTTTCTGTTACATCTATTTGATCGATTTGTATTGATTCTGATCAATCCGAAATAATTGAAAGGCAACTCTTATTTCTATTTTAATTTCAAGTTTGACTTCCTAGATTTCCGATTATTTCAAATAGAAATCCCAGCATCCACCGAAAGAATCAAAGAAAGAAAAATGATATGGGTATGGCCCATTTTTATAAAAAAAACCAACTTAGTAATCCTTTTTTATCATTCTCAAGAAATAAAGTAATTGAATTCATTGACTGGTGGATAGATGATCCAAAGAGTTTTATGGTATAGAAATTTCTTCGAATAATAAATCTCATTAATTTGTAATACTTAAAACCATGATATGAAATGAGTCGATTTTCAAAAATAAAAATAATAAAACAAGTGATAAGTGCCAAATATGCGACTCGCCCAAGTCAAGATCTTATTTATTATGTGTATATGTTGTTGAACAACTACTCTCTTCTTTCCTCTAGAAAGTATGTATATCCTTAAATTAATAACAGAACGGCTTTCTCTTGGATGAGGAAAACAAAAGAAAGGGGTCTCTTCTTCCCCATTCATTGTCTTTGGATAAAAGTCCGTTCAGCGAAATAGAGAATTTAGGAAAAATTCGTTTGAAATAAATTTCCTATCATCTCTATTTCCTTTCAAAATGTAAACATAGGAATTTTTGAAATACCTATTTGATTGATATTTTTTTCTTTAAAAATACTTTGCGGAACGATCTACAAAACAATTTGATACAGTTTGATTCCTCAACCCAAAACTTAATTAGTTAAGTAGTCTTTCTAGAGTCCACTTCTTCCCCATACTACAAGTGAAAGGGAAAATGAAAAGACTACCATTAAAGCAGCCCAAGCAAGACTTACAATATCCATGTGAATTATGTCCCCTATCTCTATGAATATGAAGGAATTATTTCATTATTGTTCATTAATAATAGTGAAATCAATGGTACAGAGTCAAAAAAGTATTTTGATTTCGGACTAGTAATTTAATGAACCAATTCAATAAAGACACATACATATAACAAATTCCTATACGATTTTTAACAGTCTATTCGACTCTTGACCGGTAGAAAAGAAGTTCTTTTTGAACTTTTTATATTATAGAATATAAAAAAAACCAGTTATCCAATCGAATATTAATCGAATACCTGCTACGTACTCAGAGACTCTTTTGATTTGAGTTTGTATACAAAATATATTCCACGTTTCCACAATTACTAACTATTAATTTAGTAATTAGTTAGATATCACCTCCGGCTATTCAATCGAATTCAAGGTCAAGCATGTATCAAGAGACCCCGGCCTATCCTTCGAACAATTCGGCGAGTTATAGATTATATCAGTCAATAAGAGATTTCGATTATTAATTAAAAATCAGGCGACACCCGGATTTGAACTGGGGAAAAAGGATTTGCAGTCCTCCGCCTTACCACTCGGCCATGCCGCCAAAACGATACAAAATAGATGAAAATATTACCTCTTTTGGCTGTTGAATGGATTACTGAACTCCTTTTTTTATTGTACTTTCATTTTGAATCCCTTTTCCTTAATTCCTTTACTATACTAAAAATAAAATAAAAATGTTTCCTTTTTATTTTGATTGGATCCATACCTTTGCAAATATATAGACTTTCAGTCAAAAAATGAA